AATCTGATATTATGGTACCGGTATATACAGAAATTCCGTTATGGTCCAATTCTGAACGGTAATAAATACCAGGGCTTTGCAATATTTGATTGACCACAATTCTGTATATTCCATTTACTAGAGAGGTTCCCAGGGAATTCATTAGAGGAATGTTTCCAATAAATACGGTTTGTTCTTGCATATCCCTACCGTCTCTCCAAATTAATCCCGCCGATACATATAATTCAGAAGAATATGTGAGTGATTCATACACAGCATCCCTTTCTTTTATCAAAGGTTCTACCAATTGATATGTTTCCACAAATAATTGAAATTCCATTTCTTGATCTGTATCTTCCATTTTTGGAAACTTATGAAGTTCTTCCGCCAAGCCCTGATCAATGAACTTACAAAATCCCTCAAATTGTATCTGACTAGATCCAGGTATTGTAGACATTCCCTCATTTCCATCTCGGAGCATCTTTAGTTTCCTGTTTATCGAAAAAATCAAATCCCATTACTGGTATTGACTCACTCTTCATCGAACCATACGGGTCGATCCAGCAATGATGGAATGTATATTCTGTTTTACTGAATCACATGAAATTTTATTCAACTCCTGATACGTATGAACGGAAGGGTAAGGAGAATTTTTTACTTTCATTCGAATTTGCGACAGAGACAAATGTAAATGAATTGATAACAAAATTCCTCGAAACCCCATTTTGCCACTTATAGAGTCTTGTTATAAAATATAAGAGGATTGGGTTTATTTGATCCAATTTATATTATCTATCAATTATGATATTACAATCAGATTGGGTACCAGAAAAATAGATTGACCCAGGATTGGATCCCTTCTCTATGAACGATATAAAGACAGAATAATCAGGAACATTAGAATTTACTTTTAGCCCTTATTTTGTTGATTCCATTGTTCAAAGGATGATTCACAGAGAAGAGAGAAATAGATTTTCTTTTGACCCATTTGTTAGTAGAATACTATTGAAGTGCATAAGAGGAGTTGTATTTATTAAGTACATGCAGATATAGTTTTCTAGTTAGCCACATATCCCGCCTTTCTTTTATCGCATTCCACTTTTAACATATGTATATATATAGATAGTTCGTGCTATATCATGATTTATATTTGATATTCAATGGATTCAATTATCAATTTCTAAATTCAAGCACGAGGATTTCCTATAAGAATATGTAGATAAGATACCTGACTAGGTATTTGTGTAACAATTCTTGCTCTGGGGTTTACATATACACATATATGTTATTATAATGGAATTGGAATTGAAAAGGATTGATTATTGAAAAGAGTTGATACTGATTAGTCGTGTATCAATTGGATTTGATTATGCCATTAAGGAAAAAGGAAACCCAATTTTAGATACAAATCCAAGAATCATTCATGAATTTACATTCAATAGTTAATGGTTCCAATTTGCCCTGCATTTTTGCTTCTGTAACTAGGAATCTCTCTAGGAATCTCTTTATTCTCTATTCTCTTTCAATAGAAATCTTCAATATAAAAGAAAATGAAGGCCTTGTGTCTTTTGAGATACTATACAATCAACCAAAGAAAATAATCTCAGCTGGATCCAATCCAATCAAAAAGGGGGATTCCTTTGGTTTGGGAAAAGGATAAGGAAAACGGGATTCAAGATCTAAATCAAATAAAAACAAAGGGTTCAGTAATCCTCCCCAAAAAGAGTGTTTCCATCTATTTTGTATCGTTTCGGCGGCATGGCCGAGTGGTAAGGCGGGGGACTGCAAATCCTTTTTCCCCAGTTCAAATCCGGGTGTCGCCTGATCTCGGAAGCCCTTATCTTCCTTATCCTGTTGATATAACTCGTTTGATTGCGGAGCCAAACCAAAGAAAGGACTATCGATACTTTCTCTTTAGAATCTGGAGATTCCATGAAGGACTGTAAATTGTTTCTTCAAAAATAAAATCAATAGTCATATTCCCTTGTGAGATTCAGAACTACGAAAGTAAGGGACCGGAAATCTTGGGATCCAAAGCTTGCTAAAGGACTGTAAATCCTTCCTAATTACCTTACCTCACCACTCTAGTTTATACTGACTTAGTCGTGAATTTGGATGGGCCGATGGGGAATCCAATTACGAGTTGTGGGAAGGGCTGAAGATATTTTGTATGCGGACTCGCGATAGGATCCGAGTGCTCGGTCATTCATCCAATCAATATTGGATGGGTGAATGGCTCTTAAAATCAAAATAGAAAAAACGAAAAAAAAAATTCTGTTTGGTAACCCCCACCAAGAATAGAATAGCGTGTCTCTCAATTGTTTCAATTGTTTCACAGAAACAGAGACAGTAAGGCTTAGATCAAATGGGAGGTAGGAATATGTGATAGATAGTTATCTATCTTGACTTTCATTCTTAGAACTTATGAAAGTCAACAAAACAAAGAATGGGTCTTAATATTTCTACATGTTCTATTAATAGCATCCCCTTCCAATGGGATAACTGCATATCTTGCTTGTACTTAATGCTTTCCGATTCCACCAGAAGAAATCATATAGGAACTTGTTAGAGTGGATCCATTGGATTGGATCCTCAATAGACTTAAGTTAAGTCAGAATCCCATTTTGACTCTGCACCATTGATTCCACTATTATATTATTAGCGATCAATAATGGAATAATTCCTTCATATTCATAGAGATAGGGGACATGATTCACATGGATATAGTAAGTCTTGCTTGGGCGGCTTTAATGGTAGTCTTTACATTTTCCCTTTCACTCGTAGTATGGGGAAGAAGTGGACTCTAGGGGTATTACTAATTCATATGAATTAGTAAGTTTAAGTTGAGGAATCCAATTATATCAATTTATATCAATTGTTTAATAGATCGTTCTACGAATCGTTTTAAAATCAAAATATCTCCATTTCCAAATTTCACCGAAATCCAGTAGTAATATTAGTAATATTCAATAATAACCTTTGGATCAAACAAATATTTCAATCATTTTCGATGAACCAGTTCTTACCAGAATTATGGATATTACAATGAGGGGTAATCCCTATTTTATTTCTTTCCCTCTTTACTGTTGAAAGAGGGAGTTGTTCTGCTATTACGTAGATACAATATCTACTTTCGGCTGGAGGCGACATATACATAGTGGTTGTCAAAAGAAGTACTAAGCATAATAAGATCTTGCTTGCGCCGGGTGATCCACATATCGCGCACTTACCGTTTTTTTATACTCCTAGGGATTTTCTTTATGCTTTATCACCTCACCTCGTGTCATGGCTCAAGCGTTAAAAAAAAAATATTTGACTCTACTCCTTTTCCAAATCCAAATAAGTTACCATAAAACTCCTTGGATCATTGGATCATCTGTTAACGGCTCAACCAATTCAATTATTTCTATTTCTTCGGAAAAAAAAAAAAAGGATTCATTGGGCTTCTTTTGTGTATGCCCCTACTATTCTTCCTCCATTGATTGTTTCGATAGATCCCGGGATTCATATTAAAAAGAATCATAAACCTATGAATTAGAGCAGTTGACGTTAGCTTATTTCGGATTGATCGGAATAAATACGCGAATTATGGATTGATCTATATCAATCCCATATCTTCATACACTACAATAGATAGTGTGGTGGAAAGGTTCATATAGTTCTTTCCACCATACTATCTCATCTATTGGATCCATATACTGCTAATTCAATCCAGTCTGCCCATTTCATTTAAGTTCATTTAAGACTTGGAATTGTAATCCCTTTCATTTCTTCAATCATTGATAAAAACTAATAACTCAAGTTTCAGTCAAATTAATCATTTTGACTGACTGTTTTTACGTAAATGATAAGTAAAAAAGCAGTAGGAACTAGAATGAACAGTGCAGTAGCAATAAATGCGAGGATATTTACTTCCATAATCTCATCATTGTTTTTTTGCTTCGGAATAACTAGGGATCTAATCCCATAGAGATAATAAATCTTTCTCCATAATTTGTAAATGCAATGGGATTAATTGCATCTTGATGATACTGAATCGGATCAATATCATGAATAACAATAACAATATCTGCTCTATCAAATCAATTCATCGTCGAGAATTGAATAGTATAACATAGGAAGATCTTTTATCCATACCAAAAAAAATGGGATTCCTGATCCAATCAAGAATCCAATTGAATTTCTCAACTCTTTCGTTTCTATAATCTAACGTCTTCCTTATATCCAATAATCTGAGGTATCATCTGACCGATGTGTTCCATTAGTTACAGACCCAAACAGTCAAATGGAAAAAGGAAGGAATTCAGTTCTAAGCTAAGTTTTTTTGATGATCTAATCTTCTTAGAAAACAGAGAAGTACGATAACTACGGATCCTGGTATAAAAAGATCCAATATTCCGACAAATTCACTATTTTCTTTATTGATTCTGTTCTTTTTTTTTGATGGGACCGCTGCAATAGGAAGAAAAAAAAAAGATTATTCATTCTATTCCCTCCTTAGAACTAGAACAGGATAAACGGATCTTTGTTTGATCTTTTATTATTTATATAATTAGTATCCTCTTCCTTGGATTGGGACGCATACATTGAGAATCCAGTGTGCAATTTGCATGAGATAGATTCTCCCCAATGAAAAATTCAATTAGTAATTGAGGTTACACAGAATCGGACCCAGAAAAAGGGTAGGTCAAGTCTCAAAAGTACTATGTCGGGGTAACTATGTTAAGTAAATTGTGTATGTGTATGTGCTCCCGGTAAACATATGGGTACTCAATTACATTCCATTGATCAGGAACAATCGATCAAAGCCAGACCCATATGGTCTCTCTTGGAATCCTGAATATGGTGATACCTCTGATTGTCCCAACCTACATATGTCTCTCCACCATCAATTGGTACTAGTTGCAATAATTGCAATTTCTGATTTTCCGATGAGAAATGCGAAACGAAATAAGGATCCTACCGCCGGGAATTAGATCCTCTTCACAGAAAATGGAGAGATGAATTGATTGATTCATCGG